CGACATCGGGTTTTGGAGACCCGCGTTCTACCGAACTGAACTAAGAGCGCTTTCTTATCAGAAAAGAGAAGACTGTAACGAAAGGATTCTTTTTGTAACCCCAATAGATCTAGTATGCATATACTATATAGTATGATAAACATGAAAGAAAAGATTAGAGATGCCCAACTTGAATCGATCTCAATTAATCCCTCTTTACTGCTCAAAGGAGCAGTAATAGGTAGGGATGACAGGATTTGAACCTGTGACATTTTGTACCCAAAACAAACGCGCTACCAAGCTGCGCCACATCCCTTCAATTGGCCTACAATGTCATTGTAGAGAATTCCTGTCTTGTTTTCCACATCGTTATTTCCCCAATTGCTATATACAATTTCTCGGGCCATTTCGTCTTTTTGGTCTCATTTAATTAAAAATGGAATATATATAAAAGTAATATATAAAAAAAGAGAATATTGATTCTATAATAATTATATAGTAAAAGACTTATATACATATGAAATACGGAACGGAATTCGTCGTAAAAATAAAGGAGTCTTTTTCGGGAATGCTCGGGGACACATTTTTTTCGGTTTTAAGAAAAAGAAAATCTTATTCACCGGACCCTTGTACCTTTCGATTTGAATTAGGAATTCCATGTACAACTATAAGTGGTCCTTAACTTCATATGCATCTGATCATATATGTATTACTATTATGTATTCCAATCAAATATGTATTCCTATAAAAGAAGGAGGTTGTTCAATGCGAGATCTAAAAACATATCTCTCCGCAGCACCGGTACTAAGTACTTTATGGTTCGGGTCTTTAGCAGGTCTATTGATAGAGATTAATCGTTTTTTCCCGGATGCGTTGACATTCCCCTTTTTTTCATTCTAGTTATTGACATGGGAAAGAATAACGAAGATTCGAGCTAGAATTAAATATCTGTGATTAATCCCTCTTTTCTCTTTTTTCCCTTTTTATTTTGTTTAGAATAAGGGAAAAAAGAGAAAGAATAAAAGTGGATTCGCCAACTGCGAGACTCGGATTCAAGTTCGAATTAAATTAATTAATTAATAATAGAGGAATAGAGGTAGAATAAAAAATAAAGTGGGTCTAGGGCAAGAGTATTATAGAAGATACTTAAATGAAATCTTGTACTAGTGAAATACTAGATACTTAAATGAAATATTGTACTGTGATTTGAAATATAGTTTTTCAATAGTTGTATATTATTTACTATATTGATTGCAGCGAAATTTTTCAGAATTGAATTTCAAGTTAGTCACTTCTATTTTTTCCTTTCTTCTTCTTCGTTTCGGATCGAAAATAGAAGCGTTGAGTCAATCAAAAATCCAAGGGAGGTTCATGGCTAAGAGTAAAGATGTCCGAATAACGGTTATTTTGGAATGTACCAGTTGTGTTCGAAATGGTGTTAATGTTGATAAGGTATCAACGGGCATTTCCAGATATATGACTCAAAAGAACCAGCACAATACGCCCAATCGATTGGAATTGAGAAAATTCTGTCCCTATTGTTACAAACATACGATTCATGGGGAGATAAAGAAATAGATCGAACCAAGCACTTGCGTGTCACCCCTTCAAGGAAAGGGAAAATCACATTATATATATAACATATATAAATATAAATAAATAAATAAACCAAACCCTATTTCTTTATTCTATTCTAAAATTCATTTTATTTTAGATTCGACTGAGATAGGATTTTGGGGATAAGGAATAAACTAAACAAACCATGGATAAATCCAAGCGACCCTTTCTGAAATCCAAGCGACCCTTTCTGAAATCCAAGCGACCCTTTCGGAAATCCAAGCGACCCTTTCGGAAATCCAAGCGACCTTTTCGTAGGCGTTTACCCCCAATCCAACCGGGGGATCAAATTGAGTATAGAAACATGAGTTTAATTAGTCGATTTATTAGTGACCAAGGAAAAATATTACCTCGACGGGTGAAAAGATTAACCTTGAAACAACAACGATTAATTACTCTTGCTATAAAACAAGCTCGTATTTTATCTTCGTTACCCTTTCTTAATAATAGGAAACTGTTTAAGACGAAAGCGAAACCAATTAACAAAAAATTTAATAAGCGAAAGAAACGCCTTAAGAATAAATTTCATCCGAAAGATAAAAAAATTATCAATAAAGAGAAGTATTTGAAAAATCGATTCAAGAACAAAATGGAATCGCGTTAGTAACAGCGAGAACGGCCTTTCCAGCCGAGATAAAGGCTTTTCCGGCCAATTTAAAAAGATACAGCATAATCAAAAAAAAAATAAGAAATAGAAACAGCTTAATGATAAACCGTTTAAAATAAAAAATACGGAATGTCGTGAAATGAAAATGGGCGAGTCGACCGCTAGACCTACGAGTCTTAGAGCAAGAAAGAAATAGGTTTACTCTTTCTTTACTTGAATCAAAATTCCAATCCGAACTCAACCGAAGATTGAGGTTTTGCTCTAAAAATCCCAAAATCTAGATTTGATTATCGTATCTTAAGAAAAAAAAAGAATCGGCAAAGATTAAATCTTTTTTTTATTGAATGTGTTCATTCATTTTAACTACTTTTTCATATTTTATCATATTCTATCAATTATCCATTTTGACTCTACCTTCCCGGAGTTCATTCTCCGGGGAACTCCATTTAAATTATTCCTGCGGATTCTTTCCAATCGACTTCTTTTACGATTTCGTTGGAAATAATAGAAATGGAATTCCTATTTGATATAGCTATTTGTGCAAGTATTTTACGATTAAGAAGCAACTGTCTCTTGTACAGATCGTGTATTAATCTACTATAACTATAGGATACCCCCCTTTCGCGCATTACTGCGTTTATTCGAGTAATCCACAAACGACGAAAGTTTCTCTTTTGCCTATCCCTATCCCGATGTGCTGAATCCAAAGCTCTTATTTTCTGTTGACTCATTGTTCGAGTAAGTCTTGAATGAGCCCCTTGAAAGCTTGATACAAAGGAACGCACTTTTGTTCTACGTCTCCGAGCTATAGATCCCCGTTTAGTTCTGGTCATTGAATAAATGAAACTTTGGCGAATAACGAATTCATTTCCCCTCTTTCAGTTATTCTTTGTCCCTTTTCTAGTCTATTAATAACAAAACAGGTTTTTCCAATGTATAAACTAAAAATTCCAATGGCTTTGGCTACTCTAACCTTCCCGACCACAATTTTTTCTTTTTTCTAGGCATTTCACTTCGAAATAGGAAGTTGTATTCTATTAGGTATCAAAAATAGAATCAATAAAAAAGAAATAGAAATAGATAAAGAAATAGTGGATTCCATCGTTTCTATGGTTACTTCTTAAACGGTGAGGTCTTCTCTATACACCGGAGCCTTTATTTAAATTTCAATTTAATCCATCTTATTGGGAACTTGTATAGTTCCGATTCTTTGGCTCTACCCATGAATTAGCCAGTAATAGGTCTTTCACAACGAGATCTACCTATACAGTAACGGTATTTTATTATGAAGGTTGGCTGGGTAGCTGACCCTATTAGTCCGTTCTTGCAAGGGGCATAATCTTTCTTTTTTTTAACTAAGATTTCCTCCGCTTAATGGATAACCATTTTCTACCAATGGAGAATTGCTTCTCATCTTAAATTGAGGTGATTGGGTTTGCACCAATGGAAACCATAAATTTCATACACAATAAGGGATATGATAGATTTTCTTATTTTGAGATAGTGAATGGAGTTCACTTTTACATTCTATCCTATTCATCGGGATGGATCATTGATACTGGAAAATTGGGTTTCTTTCTTTTGTCCCAGCTCATGATCTGAACGAGTCGCACATACACCCTAGTACATGTTCCTCGACGCTGAGGGCATCCCCGAAGAGCGGGGGCTTTTGTGACATTTCTGATTGGCTGTCTTGTATTTCTAATAAGTTGTTTAATAGTTGGCATGTTGAATCGTATACATAATGGGCTGGTTTAGATCGATCCTAACCAGATGATTATGAATGGCTTGTTTTCTTTTATTTAATATTCTATTAAACTTGGTTAAGAAGGGAAAATCTCAAATGGCCGCTTGCGCACACTCGGGTTTTGACGAAATTCAAGCTTGCCACTCGCTACAAGATCAACAATTCCATAATCTTTGGCTTCTTGTGCTGACATAAAAATATCTCTTTCCAGGTCTATCTCTACAACCCAAAGGGGTTGGCCCGTTATTTTTGCATAAGCCTCTCCGACCAACGCACGCAGGCGACAGAATTCCTTTATTTCGAGGAAAGTTTCTCCCGTTGGTGTCTCAAAAGGAAAAGTATTAGGTTGATGGATCATTATCCTACTGTGAGGGAATGCTATACGTTGGGTAAATGTTCCTCCGGCCACGATCAAAGATGCCATTGAGGCGCATTCTCCGATACTCAATGTATGCATCGTTGGTGGCAAATATACCAGCATATCAAAAATAGCGAATCCATCTACCATGGATCCGCCGAGAGAGGATATAAAGAAATACAGATCGTTTACCTCACCCTCCAAACTGAGAAATACCATAAGACCTACAATTTGATTTGAGAGTTCGGTATCAATCTCTTGGACTATAAAAAGGAATCCCCTTCGATAAAGTCCGTTGTATACGTCAACCCAAGACGCTTCTTCGTCTCCAGAAATTTGAAAGGGTATTTTTGGAACACCTACAGGCATAAAAGAAAAATTAAGTACTAGATTTCACTTTGATGTGGAAACATAACAATCGGTTTATTGTCTTTCTACTATTGTCGTTTATCGTATTTTATCCACAGATTCGAAAAATTCATAAAGAAAGACAGAATAAATAAGGGAAAATTCTTACGAATAGGCCCTTCTAATGATGAACAAGTATGGACGTATTCACTCATAGAAAACGGTATCAACCTCCCCATTGCGTATTGGTACTTATCGAGTATAGAATAAATCTGCTTCTCTTTGTTCCTACGAAGAGAATTTTTCCATTATTACTAACAGAATCAAACAAATATGAATCCTTG